AATAGAGAATAGCAGGAACGTTTAAATAAGTTTGATTCTTTATCGGATCATAAAAACCCACTTTCCGAAGAGCTCTTCCCTCTCTTCGGCATCGAACATCAATTGCAACAATTCGATAGACAGCTCATTGGGATAGATGTAGAGAAACAATACCCCCCCCTAGAAACGTATAGGAAGTTTTCTCCTCGTACGGCTCGAGAAAAAATGATTCGAAGTTTTCTCTATATATAGAATTCTACTGAATGGCAAAAAGGTCCATAAAATAAATTAGACTATGATTTCACTCGTTTTTTTCTTCGTCCCTCCTAAAAAAAAAAATCATTTGCACTCATAACTCAAGTTGTATAATTCTCAAAAATAGCTCAAAGGAAAATCTTTAGGCAATTTCATTTATTGAGTAGTCTTTAACCCCTTTTTGTTTGTCTCATTGAAAATCTATTTTGATTCTTTATTTTGATCCAGTTATTGAGACAATTAAAACGGTGTTTCCTTGTTTCGGGATCCTTTCTCTTTGTTTTAAATCATTGGGTTTAGACATTACTTCGGTGTTTCTCAATCTTTTCAAAATGGTAGCAACATACCCCTTTTGTGATTTCTTTCTACCAAAGAATCATACGAACGGTTGATTCTCGGGTGATACACTTTGGATCAAAAGAGTTTTCTCAATTCCAACAAATTTTCTTTTTTAATTGAAACTTGCTGAAATCGGATCCTTTCGATTTCTAGATCGAAGATCTACTTACGAAGTTGTTTCAATTTATTGATTGGCATTAACCCTAGATCTTTGCCCCCGAGAAATGAATTAATACTTTCTACTCGAGCTCCATCATGTACTATGTTTATTTACATTACAACCCAACAAAAAAGAGGGGTTATAGTGCAACAATAGTGCAACAAATGATGTCGAGCCAAGAGCACTTTCATTCCTAATATAAAATGGTGGATATAAGGCTAAGAATCCACACCGGACCGCGTCCTTCAAGTCGCACGTTGCTTTCTACCACATCGTTTCAAACGAAGTTTTACCATAACATTCCTCTAATTTGTAACCCGTATGGAATTGATTCAATTGTGGAATCATGAATAGTCATTGGTTCAGCCGTCCATAGACAGAGTAATCTATCCCTTTTTATTCTATACATAGATGATCCAAATTTTTCTGAAAAATCTGATAAAAAAAAACAAATTAACAGAAATATCTAAGAGAAATGTGGAAATACTAATATAAATAATACGAATAAATGCATTCTTTTTGAATCTTGTATCCTCAAGTGACTCGATAGGCTAGGGCTCGATTTAGATTGACATTGACCCAACCCTAACTTCTTCAAATATCAAAGATTCAACTCCCAAGGAATCAATAAAAATCTTTCTAATTGAAAAAGTTTCCTATTTCTACATTATTATTTGAATAAAGTTTGACAGTAAATACTTCATTTGATCATCAAAGAGAAATCTCTCTTTCTTTTCGAATTGATTCATCAATAATTTAAAGCAGATAACTAGATCGAACAAGAAATTCAATTTCTTTTTTTGTGATATAGCTAAAAAAGACTGATGTAAGATAAGAGTTAGGTCCTTTGGATTCTTATTTTATCAATCAGATGGACAAAAAGAGGGTTTTGATATCAGATAGACCGAACAACTGTTACTGTTATGGATTAAAAATTTCCATTTTCACATTGAAGCAATTACAATTCTTTTTCACAAAAATCGAAAGACTGCTATCACTGAAATACAACGAAATCAAACAATACATACATAGAAGCTAAGCATTTCCTCATTTATATGTATTTTCCTATTTTGTTTAACCTGGGGTTAAGTAATCTTTCTGCAATTTTGTCATTCAAGTGGATAAAATGTATGAGTCACCCCGTCTCAATTGTTAGATTAGATAGATTTACAATTATTCATTAAGGCCAAACACCAAATCCCTAAAAAGTTCAAAAAAAATACATTGGTTACGTATGTAACTTTATTCTTTGTTAATGTGATTCGAACAGACACGGAGATTCAAATTCATAAATATCTTTGGTTGCTGATTAACGGCCATCTACTCCCCGAATTCAATGGAAATGATGATTCATAAATCTCAAAAAGATCTCTTTTTATGGAATATGAACTAGCTCTTGTCTAGGGACAAAGACAAACAAGTCCAGATTACATCCTTGCTACTATTTATTATTTTACCCTAACGCAACCTTAAGAGATGTAATCTCATTGAGTGAATTTAATTAGTTAGTACCAAGAGACCCCTCTTACTCTTATTTAGAATTCAGGGATCCGCAGAACATTAAGATTAATAATTTGGGATACCTCATTTAAGTTTAAGGGGTAGGGAAAAAGAAATAGGAAAAATAGGCCCCTTCGCATTTTGATTCAAAATAAATCAGTGAAAATTCAATATAGAGATGAGACCTAAGGTTTTTCTAAGTAACTAACTTCCTTCAATATGAGGGGATGGGTATATGATGAAAAGCCCGCCCTACCCCTTTTGAGTTCAAACTTTTGTGATCTATGTTACCATCTTACCTGGATCACAAATATATTCAGTTACATTTGTGTGTCATTTGCACTCAATTCCATTCAGTTTGTTGTGAAAAAAAGATATGATTCTTCTCTGAATTATTAAAATAAAAAAAAAAAGAATCACATTCTATGACTAATATTATACCTTTAAACAGAAGGTTGTTTAAAAAGGAATCTTTATTCTGATAGAATGGATACGCTCTGGGACGGAAGGATTCGAACCTCCGAATAGCGGGACCAAAACCCGTTGCCTTACCACTTGGCGACGCCCCATTTTGATTTCTATTCGACACTAATAAAGACTAATATTGGTGTTGCGTATTCGTCAATTCCAGTCCAAATATCTATAGAAAATCTTTTTCTAGACTAGATTAGATTCTTACTAGGATTTTGACACGTGTAGATATAGAATTCAACTGAATTTATTGATCATTACATATAATTCAATTAAGATATTGTATGAAAGTATGATTTCTTCTATTCTCTTTTGAGAATTGGAGGATTTTTGATTGGGTGGGTTCAAAGAAAAAGAGGGGCTTTTTGTCTACCTTACTTCATTTTTCCTTATTTATATCAATAACTCAACCAAAATGCAATTATCTCCAAGAACAAAATGTCTGTTATGCTTAATATCTTTAGTTTGATCTATATCTGTCTTAATTCTACCCTTTATTCGACTAGTCTTTTCTTCGCCAAATTGCCCGAGGCCTATGCTTTTTTGAATCCTATCGTAGATGTTATGCCAGTCATACCTTTGTTCTTTTTTCTCTTAGCCTTTGTTTGGCAAGCTGCTGTAAGTTTTCGATAAAATCTTTAATACTATCCCAGAAAATTCATGATTTATTCGAGAAAAAAACTCTAACAATTAAGAAGAGCAACTAATACAGTATGAACCTTCGATTCAAACACGGAAAGTCGGGGATAACCTCGAGAAATCAAAACCCAGCTCGACCCATTTCGTCATTCTGACCTTTTTTCCAACGAAAGACCCTAACCCTAGTAGGGTCCCCCCCAATCTTTAATTGGGGGTATGAAATCCATTTTTGGTAATGAGCGACTCTTATTACAAATGACTTTGAATTTCAGAAAATCCTTTTCTATTTTTAGAAATCACTTCATTTCTTGGTGTCAAAATAGGATAGAATCTATTAGAATATTCTAAATATTTAGAATATTCTAGTATAAAAAATGGAGGATCTATTCTCTTTTCTCGTTTTTTTCCAAAAAATGATCTTGGAGATTGTGTAATGCTTACTCTTAAACTTTTCGTTTACACAGTAGTGATATTCTTTGTTTCTCTGTTCATCTTTGGATTTCTATCTAATGATCCAGGACGTAATCCTGGACGTGAAGAATAAAAAGGGTTTTCATTTTCCTTGCTTGATTTTATTTCTTAGGATTTTTTTATCTATTCCACATGCTGAACTAGGAAAAGGGGGTTTGCAAAATTTGAAAGATAAATCAATCATCAATGGAAACGGAAAGAGAGGGATTCGAACCCTCGGTACGAATAGCTCGTACAACGGATTAGCAATCCGCCGCTTTAGTCCACTCAGCCATCTCTCCCAATTGAAAAAGGTAATAATTACTATGTTACATTACACATGAAGTAAGGATTGAAAAAAGTCTTTCTTTCTCTTTCTTTATTATATAGATATGTACAACTTTTACCAGCAATTTCATTTAGATATAAGTAAGGGCTCGAAAGATCCAATAGACAAATCTAAAGAAAAATAAAGAAGACCCCGTTGCTTTGATTTTGTGCCCTTTATTCCCATAGCCTGGCCCGGTCAATACCTAGCCGGGCCTTTTTTGTTCCAACGAATCCTAGCTAAAAGGATTTAGCTGATTTGAATTTGAAAACAAAAATGCTTTCTATTAAAGCAGCAATAAAAAGACGCGGGGCTATTTCCATTCTTTTTATATAAATGGATATAAATTATATAAAAGTCGCATCTCTTATTTGATAATTCCTTCTCCCTTTTTGAGTTACTTGACGACCTTACGGGAATAAAAAAAAATGAAACTATGGGTTGTTAAATAATAATGAATTCATTTTTCTGTTATGATTTCAGTGGTTTTAGCGAGCCATATCTATTAAAACCCCTCCAGCAAAAGAAAAGGTAGAGCTTGTTATTTAGTTATTTAAAAGAGCCCTCCTTTCTTTCCGGAATCTCATTAAATTGAAACCCCCCACGAAAAACATTGACACTCGCATTTTCATGATTCTTTTATGATCCTATCTTTATTACACCAATTCCTCTGTTCGACAAAAAGTTCATTTGTATATAATATTCTATTATAGTTATAGCGGGTATAGTTTAGTGGTAAAAGTGTGATTCGTTCTATGAATCCCCTTAAGAGTTAAGGGATCTTTCGGTTTGATTCATATTCCGATCAAAAACTTGATTTCTTAAAAAGGATTGAATCCTTTACCTTTCAATGACATATTCGAGGAAAAATATTGATTC